TCATTATTGGAGCAGATAGCAACAACCATTTCAGCGGACATGCGTATTTTCCGATGTATTTACATGGTTTCATTAGTAGAAATTGTTTGATGTAGCGAGTAATAGGCTCTTTCGCAGTTCAAGAATTCTTGTTTAGGCAGTTCATATCATCCACACATAGTGATCTAAGATTTCAATTCTTCCATGGAGCTAAGGCCAAAAAGATGGAAGAAAAAAGTGTTTCCACGACTCTACCATCCGGCCAATTCTGTTCCACTTAATCCCCTTTTCATGGGCACATATCTTTACGGCTAAGGGATGGGGAATCTTTCTCCTGTTACATGAATCAAATGTTTCATTTCATCCGGGAAAATCCATCTCTTTCTCAACAATGTCTTTGTCATTTGATCCAATAGCGTTCCGTTAGATAGGAACAGATTTGATAAATACTGATAACTCTCGGATAGAGTATTAGAACGGAAAGATCCATTAGATAATGAACTATTGGTTCTAAACCATCTCTGGCGATGAATCAACAATTCGAAGTGCTTTTCTTGCGTATTCTTGATGAACCAGCGTTTATATATAGATGTAGGAGGATTTGTTTGGGAAGCAATAAGCCCCTTTGACATCTCTTCATCTGCAAAGAATTCTCGACGTGAAAACACAGAGACAGAGGGCTGATCTTTGAATAGGGAAAAGAATGGATCCGCAGGGTCCCAAATGAATTGGCTTGGTCGAAAAAAGCCCTGTTCTTTGGAAGATCTATCTCGTGTCTGGTACTGCATGGTTCCACTCTGCAAGAACTCCGAATCATTCTCTTGAAGCTCATCCTCTTTATGATAAATGATCCATTTGCCCCGAAATGACCCAGTCAAATAGGGAAATCCCAATTCAGTGGGCCTTTTGATACAATCAAATAGATTGCCACAAAGGCGCCATATTCTAGGAGCCCAAACTATGTGATTGAATAAATCCTCCTCTATCTGTTGCGGATCGAGGACCCCTTCCCCTTCTTCAAACTCCGATTCGTATTTTTCATATAGAAATCCCTGATCAACGATAGAACAAGATCCATTTTGCATCATATCTAACTGATTCCTTGGTTCGGACCGAAGAAGTAATGTCACTCGATTATTATCAAACTGACTGCAATATTTTTCTGTCCGTGAGGATCCTGCCAGAGCCAGAGCGCCTTCTACTTCTAATAGTAATAATAGTAATAGGCCATGAACTAGATCAGAATCATTCTCAACGAATCCATAAGAAGTGATCCAATTTTTTTCATCGTGTCTGGATGAAGACCAAAGATCTTGAGCGACCGATCCGGCAGAACAACTCAAAAGATAAAGAAGTATCGTGAATTTCTTCATGCTCGTTCCAAGTTCGAAGTACCATTTGTACAAATAAGAATCCCCTACCTTACATGATTTCTTCTTCATATAGATAGATATAGGATCTATGGGGCAATTACTTAGAAGTACATTTTGTGTAACAGCCTTTCCTATCTGATAGAAAAGGATCCCATGATCCTGAACCGATCTTATCTGGGATCGAAAATCCCAAGTTTTTCTATGAAGAGCTGATCTAATTGTATTAGTTTCTATAATGGATTTCTTCTGTGTAATACTAATTGATAGGGCCTCATTGATAAGTGCTACAAGATCTCGCGCATTGGAACCCATGGTTATGGACCCGAATCCGTTAGTATGGAACATCTTCTTTTCCAAGTGAAATCCCCTAGTATATGAAAGAATGAAAAAGTGCTTTCGTTGTTGTGGAAGAAGAAGCCTTCGTATCTTAATGCATGTATTGAATTTATTCGGAGCTATTAGAGCGGGATCCACTTTTTGGGGAATATGAGTCGAAGCAATAACAAGAATCTTTCCAGTGGAACATCTTTCACAATCCCTGGAGAGATAGTTCTCTAATAGACCGAGGGATAAGTAATTCGACTCATTCACATGCAGATCATGAATGTTTGGAATCCATATTATGCAAGGAGACATTGCTTTTGCTAATTCGAATTGAAGGGTTATATCAAATCGGTCTATTTTCGGCGTCATATACATAGTTAGCACATTCGTCATAGTTAGCAGCTCCGTATCAATATCAAGGTCATCATCACTATCATCAATATCGTCACTATCATCAATATCGATATCATCAAGAAGATAACCTTTAGGCTTGTCATCCAGGAACTTGTTCGGAAATACCGTAATGAAAGGAACATAGGAGTTTGTCGCTAGGTATTTGACCAAACAGGATCGTCCAGTTCCTATAGAACCTATCACTAAAATACCTCTAGAAGGGGATAGGGCTAAGCGGAGCGAAAAGGGTTTTCCATGAGGAGATGGGGAAGGGGAATGAAAACTATCAGCCCCACACGAGGTTTGTGAATAAGTGATTGTCTGATAATGAGCAAGGAATATCCGTCTTTCTGCTAAACAGGATCTATTGAACTCATAATTCATTAGATCCTTTTGATGAATGTCAACTAAGTATCGTAAGGAAATTGATC